TATCTTCCGCTTTATATGATTATCAAGTAAATAAAAAGTTATTTTATGTATCAATCCTTACATCTCCTACTACTGGTGGGGTAACAGCTAGTTTTGGTATGTTGGGGGATATCATTATTGCTGAACCCAATGCCTACATTGCATTTGCGGGTAAAAGAGTAATTGAACAAACATTGAATAAAACAGTACCTGAGGGCTCACAAGCGGCTGAATATTTATTCCATAAGGGCCTATTCGATCCAATCGTACCGCGTAATCTTTTAAAAGGCGTTCTGAATGAGTTATTTCAGCTCCATGCTTTCTTTCCTCTGAATCAAAATTCAATCAAGTAGATGCTTAATAAAAAAAGACAAAAATAGAAATTCTTTTTTTTTGTGTGTAGAACAAGTAGTTATTTAGTTTATAGAAATCAAAGTAAAAATCAATTCTTCGGATTTTATTTTTACTTTGATAACATTTGGTAACATAAGATTTAATTGTAAAAAGAATTATGCGAATAATTTTTTTTTACCGATATTCCTGATTACTAATAAGGAAACCTCTATCAAACAAAAAAAGAGAGAATTCTTTCTTCCGCGAAATGAAAATTAGGCAAGGCGAATAAAACGAGAATTTCACGTTCCCTTCTTATGTGTATATAATTCACATATAGAAAATTGAAAAGTATAGAAAGAGGCAAGATTCTATATTTTTTGAGAATCCCCAGTTTTACTAATAATCCCTATTATCGGATCGAATTATAACAAATTTTTCGGGAATTTGTAAAAAACTCTTTCTTTATTTTATATTTTATTCAAGTTTATTAAATTTTTAGACAAAAACAAGATAATAAAAAAGGAGATTCTCGTACATATATATATAATATTTAATGTAGAATATATAATATATATTTAATGTAGAATTTAATGTAGAAAGGTGAAAAATTCTATTTAGTTAGTTCTACATTCCTTGTTTTATTATATTTCTAAATTTTTCTCTTTTTTTTTTTATATATTTTTATTTATATATTTTATATATATTTTTTTATTTATATATTTTTTATTCTTATTCTATTTTTTATTATTATATTTATATTACTTTATATATATTATGTACTCACATATACTCACTTAGTTTAGCCATACTTAGTATAATTATATATAAATTATAATGATTATACGAGACCTTTATAACAATAACAGGTACAAATATTAAATCCAGGTATCCATTTTATGACAACTCTCAATACCTTACCCTCTATTTTGGTGCCTTTAGTGGGCCTAGTATTTCCGGCAATTGCGATGGCTTCTTTATTTCTTCATGTTCAAAAAAACAAGATTTTTTAGATATAGATATGATGGGGCCAAATCTCATCTATTTTTTTTTTCAAGACTTAGACTTAGACCATAACACAGATATCTTTTTATTAGAATAAAATATTTGATGTGGTTTCCCCCGAGCATAAGCTATTATGCATGCGCAAACATGATATATGCGTAAATGAATTATAGCTATTTGAAAAAAATCGGGATCGGGGCGAATGTCTGAAATGTAAAGTTAATGTATCCATATGTAGATATCTATAGGGAATCATACGAAGTGGATGTTATTATTTTAGATCTAAGCAATTCGATGAATTACTCCGAAAAGTTCACATCGGAATAGTGCTAGTTGATGAGAGTTACTTCGGAAACACACAAAAAAAGTCAAATTAATTTGGGTTATTCTCTCAATTTCAATAAAATGCAACTAGATCTAGTATGAATTGGCGATCAGAACATATATGGATAGAACTTAGAGCGGGGTCTCGAAAAACAGGTAATTTCTGCTGGGCCTTTATCCTTTTTTTAGGTTCATTAGGGTTTTTATTTGTTGGAATTTCCAGTTATCTTGGTAGGAATTTTATATCTTTATTTCCGTCTCCACAAATAATTTTTTTTCCACAGGGGATCGTGATGTCTTTCTACGGGATTGCGGGTCTCTTTATTAGCTCCTATTTGTGGTGCACAATTTCGTGGAATGTAGGTAGTGGTTATGATCGATTCGATAGAAAAGAAGGAATAGTGTGTATTTTTCGTTGGGGATTTCCTGGAAAAAATCGTCGCATCTTACTTCAATTCCTTATGAAAGACATCCAGTCCATCAGAATAGAAGTTAAAGAGGGTATTTATGCTCGTCGTGTCCTTTATATGGAAATCAGAGGCCATGGGGCTATTCCCTTGACTCGTACTGATGAGAATTTGACTCCACGAGAAATTGAGCAAAAAGCTGCTGAATTGGCTTATTTCTTGCGTGTACCAATTGAAGTATTTTGAAAAATGAACTGAAAATAGTGAATGCTTTTTTTTTCAAAAAATTTTATATTTTGATAGAAAGAGAGTTCTTTCCTTTCAAAATCCGAATAATATTCATTACTTGAAGGGGCGCTTTTGTGCATTTCTTTATCGAAAGGAGGCACTTTCTTCGAATTTTAGCAAATGATATATTTGAAAACAATATCTTTAGTCGAATTGGAAGTGCGAATTTGAAGTGGACTCTTTCTTATTCCATTTCTGTATTATTTCTAAATTCAAGTACTAACCACTGAATCATACACACAAAAAAAGCAGGGAATAGATTCATGGGCTCGATGACTTGTAATAGAACCTATCCTTGATATGAATTTTAGTTAATATCATATGGAGTCGACGAATGAGGTGAGTTTATTAAAAATTCAAAGACGAAAAAATGGCAAAAAAGAAAGCATCCATTCCCCTTCTATATTTTGCATCTATAGTATTTTTGCCCTGGTGTATCTCTCTCTCATTTACTAAAAGTATGGAATCTTGGGTTACTAATTGGTGCGATACTAGGCAATCCGAAATTTTCTTGAATGATATTCAAGAAAAGAGTATTATAAAAAAATTAATAGAATTAGAGGAACTCTTCCTCCTGGACGAAATGATAAAGGAATACCCGGAAACACATCTAGAAAAGCTTCGTATCGGAATCTACAAAGAAACGATCCAATTGATCAAGATACACAATGCAGATTGTATCCATACGATTTTGAACTTTTCGACAAATATAATCTGTTTCGTTATTCTAAGTGGTTATTCTATTCTAGGTAATGACGAACTTGTTATTCTTAACTCTTGGGTTCAAGAATTCCTATATAACTTAAGCGGCACAATAAAAGCTTTTTCAATTCTTTTATTAACTGATTTATGTATAGGATTCCATTCGCCCCACGGTTGGGAACTAATGATTGGCTCTATCTACAAAGATTTTGGATTAGCTCATAACGATCAAATTATATCCGGTCTTGTTTCCACTTTTCCGGTCATTCTAGATACAATTTTTAAATATTGGATCTTCCGTTATTTAAATCGTGTATCTCCCTCACTTGTAGTGATTTTTCATTCAATGAATGACTGAAAAATTATTCACTGATCAAATTCTAATGGTTGTTACTTTGTACATAAGCAAAACATTAAAAATTGTACTTATTCTTTCTACTCATACAAGGGATTCCTCCTATATTCCATTAACCTTTTTTTAGTAAATAGCAGAATCATAGATAGGGAACTATACTCGACTAGGAACCTACCTAATTTTATTGTATAAATTTTCGATACCAATGATTGAACCATGCAAACTAGAAATACCCCTTTTTCTTGGATAAAGGAAGAGATTACTCGATACATTTCCATATCGCTCATAATATATATAATAGCTAGGGCACCTATTTCAAATGCATATCCCGTTTTTGCACAGCAGGGTTATGAAAATCCACGAGAAGCGACTGGCCGTATTGTATGTGCCAATTGCCATTTAGCTAATAAACCCGTGGATATCGAGGTTCCACAAGCGGTCCTTCCTGATACTGTATTTGAAGCAGTTGTTCGAATTCCTTATGATATGCAACTGAAACAAGTTCTTGCTAATGGAAAAAAGGGAGCTTTGAATGTAGGGGCTGTTCTTATTTTACCTGAGGGGTTTGAATTAGCCCCCCCCGATCGTATTTCGCCCGAGATTAAAGAAAAGATAGGCAATCTGTCTTTTCAGAACTATCGCCCTAATAAAAAAAATATTCTTGTGATAGGTCCTGTTCCTGGTCAGAAATATAGCGAAGTCACCTTTCCTATTCTTTCCCCAGACCCCGCTACTAAGAAAGATGTTCACTTCTTAAAATATCCCATATACGTAGGCGGGAACAGGGGAAGGGGTCAGATTTATCCCGACGGTAGCAAAAGTAACAATAATGTTTATACTGCTACAGCAGCGGGTAGAGTAAGCAAAATTATACGAAAAGAAAAAGGAGGATACGAAATAAACATAGTGGATGCATCGGATGGACGTCAAGTGGTTGATATTATCCCCCCAGGACCGGAACTTCTTGTTTCAGAGGGCGAATCTATCAAACTTGATCAACCATTAACGAGTAATCCTAATGTGGGTGGATTTGGTCAGGGGGATGCGGAAATCGTACTTCAAGATCCATTACGTGTCCAAGGCCTTTTGTTCTTCTTGGCATCTGTTATTTTGGCACAAATATTTTTGGTTCTTAAAAAGAAACAGTTTGAGAAGGTTCAATTGTCCGAAATGAATTTCTAGATCCGCGGATTTATCAACATAAAGTTTGTAAAAAGAACCAAATTTTTGTTGGCAATTATATAAAATTATATAATTATGTATAATCAAAAAAATTATGAAAAGCCTTTTGCTTTTTTATATTAGTTTTTCCTTTTAGACCAGAGTTCGGTAATTACTTGTACCTACTAGTCATAGTATGTATATTGTGAAGAAGACTACTTGACTTTTCTTTTTTTTTATTTTTTTTTCAATCCAAAAATGAGATTCGAGCGGTATGATTATGTCATTATTTTCATATTGAAATGTCATAGAAGGTATTAATAGTTTTTTATTCGAATAGAATCAAATTCGACTAGATACTAAAAACATAACATAGGATAAGTAAATGGAAAATATAAAGCAAAGTATAAATCAAGGGAACAAGGGATTCTAGGAGGGTTTATTCG